GTTGGTTTGTGATGCATTGTTGGTTAATAATTTGTGTTTATGATTTGTATTTTTGTTTGGTTTTTAGAAAGTGGAAGGAGGCAGGGGGATATGGGGTGAATTTGGTTGTGTGGGTTGGGTGTCTGGTGGGTGGTGATTAGTTTTAGGGTTATTTCTACAATTATTTTGAGTTGTTTAATGAAATGATAATGGTTGATTGTTTGGTTTGTAATACTAGAAAATAGAGAGGAAGGTTGGTTTAAGATGAATGAATGATAAATGTTTTGATAAATCTAGGGAAATATGGTTTAATTTTTTGGTTAAAAACGATAAAAATTTCAAGATAAAAAAAACAAACGTTTAAAAATGGGTTTTAAACGCAAGTTCCTAGAAAATGGAAAAATAATAAATATGTCCGGCAACCATTACACTATCTGCTTACTTAGAGGTGATTAGCGCGCCCTCCATGAATGGGGTCAAAGTGCATCAGTGTCAAGTTTGCGACGACCTTATCCATCAAACCATGACATTCCAAGTGTTAGGGGATTCATATGTTCGACGGTCATGTGATGGACATGTCAAGAGGAAGATAACTCCTGCTACGCACTTGAAGGGCTTATTGAAAGGATATTAAAAAAAACCAAGTGTAGAAGGTCGGTATGCCTACAACCCGGTGAGATTAGGGAGGAGAATCCAACCGACCACTTGTATCTGTGAAGAGCAAGTGAGGGGGTTTGGAGGAGTTCATGGTCCTGAAGTTACAACCAATAGCGCAAAAGAGCAAGTTGAGCTCGGCGGTTAGGGGGAAAGTATGCGCCTGAAGCCAATAACCTAAATCACCTATAACGTTGAGTAGCTCGGTTCTCGTGAGAAGCGCAGTTAATAGATAACCTGGTCCTCTGGCTTGGGAGTGCTTGAAGGCTGTTGGATTAGAATATTACCTAGGAGGTGGGCGAACTCGGTAGACTAGGAGAATTCAAAGGTGTACTGGTGTATTCCTCGTTTACGAGAGTGGATGTTGGGTATAGTGGTAAGTTCCTGGGTCTGTGGGTGACGCTTGCGGCTCGGCCTTTGGTAGGAACACTTGGGCTGTATGGTACCTGAAGCAAGAATGTATCTGGTGGTGTAATTGTCCGTATAACATCTGTTTTGGAGATAATGTTTGGGCTTTTTGTGGAGTGCCATAGCGTATGATGTGGAGTATCCTACATTTCATAGACTGTTTGATGTGGCAAATAGTGTGATGCATATTATGCATACCCTAGTAAGCATGAATAAAACCATGCTCGTGGGGGGGAAAGGGGGGGGGGAATGGATGGGTGGAGCTAGGCGTTCTTATAGTTAAAGCTTCATAACGACGGCTTTTCAGGCTGTAGATCTCGGAGAAAGGCCGAGTAAGAATTTATGTTAGAATTTGTATTATTTTTGGGGTTATGTTTTGCTTTAGGGGGGTTGGCAGTTGCATCCAATCCTTCTCCTTATTATGGGGTGTTAGGGCTGGTTGCAGCAGCTGTTGCGGGATGTGGTTGGTTGGTGAGTTTGGGGGTTTCCTTTGTGTCTTTGGTGCTTGTTATGGTGTATTTAGGGGGGATGTTGGTAGTGTTTGTTTATTCAGTATCGTTAGCGGCGGATCCTTATCCCGAGGCTTGGGGTAGTTTGGGGGTTGTTGGTTATGGTTTTGGGATGGGCTTGGTTATTATGGTGGGGCTTGTTGTGGGAGGTGTGGTGGAGTTGTTGGTGGATGTGGGGACAGTGAATAATGGGGGTTTATTATCGGTTCGGTCTGATTTTAGTGGAGCGGCTTTGCTTTATTCGGAAGGGGTTGGGTTGCTTTTAATTGGGGGGTGGGGGTTATTGTTGACTTTGTTTGTGGTGTTAGAGCTTGTGCGAGGGTTGTCTCGGGGGGCTATTCGGGCTGTGTAGGGAGGAGGGGAGGATTCAGGAAATAGTTTAGTTGAAAATGCCAGCTTTGGGAGTTGGTGATAAAGGTTTAAGTCCTTTTTTCCTGAGGTAGTGGGGTTGAACTCTAAGAAGGGGCGTAATCTTCAATCTTTGGCTTACAAGACCAATGTTTTTATAAACTATTAGAGTTAATTAAGGGTTAATTAGAGTTTGAGTAACTTGTTTTCTAGGATGGCTACAAGGGGGAATAGTACTAGGATAATTGTGAAGTATGAGAGTGAAGCTAGTTGGCCGATGATAATGAATGGGTGTTCTACTGGTTGGCTGCCTACTCAGGTGAGGACTAGTACGTTGGCAACTAGGGTCCAGAACAGGATTTGGGAGAGGGGACGGAAGGTTATGGATCGTAGCTTTGATGTGTGGAGGAGCGGAGTTAGGAATAGTACAAGGATTGAGGCGGCTAGGGCCAATACCCCTCCTAGTTTGTTTGGAATGGATCGTAGGATGGCGTAGGCGAATAAGAAATATCATTCGGGTTTGATGTGGGGAGGTGTTACTAAGGGGTTGGCTGGCGTGAAATTTTCTGGGTCTCCTAGGAGGTTAGGGGAGAATAGGGCTAGGGAGACTAATAGAATAAGTATTAGTGCGAATCCTAGGATGTCTTTTACAGTGTAGTATGGGTGGAAAGGAATTTTGTCGCAGTCTGAGGGAATTCCTAGTGGGTTGTTCGATCCTGTTTCGTGTAGGAATGTGAGGTGAACTAGTGTGAGGCCTACGATGACGAATGGGAGTAAGAAGTGGAGGGCAAAGAATCGGGTTAATGTGGGGTTATCTACTGAGAATCCGCCTCAGGCTCATTCGACTAATGTTTGTCCGATGTAGGGGATTGCTGAGAATAGGTTTGTGATGACTGTAGCTCCTCAGAAGGATATTTGGCCTCATGGCAGGACGTATCCTACGAAGGCGGTTGCCATAAGGGTTAGAAGTAGAACTACTCCGATGTTTCAGGTTTCTTTGTTTAGGTATGAGCCGTAGTAGAGTCCTCGGCCGATGTGTAGGTAGATGCAGATGAAGAAGAGTGAGGCTCCGTTTGCATGGAGGTTACGGATTAGTCAGCCAAATTGGACGTCTCGGCATATATGGGCGACGGAGGAGAATGCTAGGTTGGTGTCTGCTGTATAGTGTGTGGCTAGTAGCAGACCTGTGACAATTTGGGAAATTAAGCAGATACCTAATAGTGATCCGAAGTTCCATCATGTTGAAATGTTGGATGGTGTGGGGAGATCAATTAGGGCGTCATTGATGATTTTTAGGATTTGGTGGTTTTTACGAAGATTGGGGGCCATTAGGTGGTTCTGTATGAAGACATGAGGATGATGAGGATGGATAGGGCGAATGATCCTAGGTAGGCCTTGATTAGGCCAGAGTGGAGGGTGGTTAAAGCTTTGGATGCTGCTAGTTGCAGGTTGGCTAGTCCTTCTGGGCCTAGCATTTTATATCAGGATAGGTCTATTAGGTGGGAGGCAATTTTTTGTCCTCCGTTTAGGAGGTTGGTTGAGGTGAAGCGGTGTGTTAGGGGGTTGAAATATCCTAGGGAGATGGAGAAGTTTGAGAGGGGGGCTTGTTTTGTTAGAATATGTATTTGAGTCGTTTTTGAGATTTCTAAGGCTAGGGCGATTCCTAGTACTGTCACTGCGAGGGCTGTTATTTTAACGGACAGAGGTATAGTTATTGGTGGGGTTTTTGTGGGAATGATGTATGAGGTAATGAGGAATCCTGCAGTGATGCTACCAAGTGCTAGGCGGGTGATGGGGGAAGTAATTGCTGGGTTGTTTTCATTGATTGGGGCTAAGGGCGGAATTCGAACGAAGCCGCTCTGTACTAGTACGGTCATGCGAATTGTGTATACTGCGGTGAATGATGTGGCTAGGAGAGTTATTAGGAGGGCTCAGGTATTTAGGTAGGATGTGTTCAGGCTTTCAATGATTTGGTCTTTTGAGTAGAATCCTGCTAGGAATGGTGTTCCTATTAGGGCTAAGTTGCCGATGGTAAGGCATGAGGTGGTTGTAGGTAGTATCTTTTGGAGTCCGCCTATTTTTCGAATGTCCTGTTCACCATTTAGGCTGTGGATGATAGAGCCTGAGCATAGGAAAAGTATGGCTTTGAAGAATGCATGGGTTGAAATGTGAAGGAAGGCTAGTTCAGGGAGGTTTAGTCCGATTGTAACTATTATTAGTCCTAGTTGGCTTGAAGTAGAGAATGCGATGATTTTTTTAATGTCGTTTTGGGTGAGAGCGCACGTAGCTGCAAATAGTGTGGTTAAGGCTCCCAGGCATAGGCATAGGGTTAAGGCGGTTTGATTGTTGTTAAATAGAGGGTTGGTTCGAATGAGTAGGAAGATTCCGGCTACGACTATTGTGCTGGAGTGTAGTAGGGCGGATACGGGGGTTGGTCCTTCTATAGCGGCTGGTAGTCATGGGTGTAGACCAAATTGGGCGGATTTGCCTGTTGCGGCTAGAATGAGGCCTAGGAGGGGTAGGGTTGGTGTTTGGGATGTGGTTGGGAGTTGGTGAATTTCTCAGGTGTTTATGGCAGATGCTAGTCATGCTATACATAGGATTAGGCCTACGTCTCCGACTCGGTTGTAGAGTACGGCCTGAAGGGCTGCAGTATTAGCTTCTGCTCGTCCGTGTCATCAGCTGATGAGTAGAAACGACATAATCCCTACCCCTTCTCAACCAATGAACAGGACGAATAGGTTGTTGGCGATGATTAGGATTAGTATGGCGATTAGGAAGAATAGGAGGTAGGTGAAGAATTTTGTGATGAACGGGTCTGAGGCTATATATCAGGTTGCAAATTGTAGGATAGATCATGACACGAACAGTGCGATGGGGAAGAAGGTGAGTGAGTAGAAGTCTATTTTTAGGCTGATTGGGATTTTGAAGTTTATGATGAATTTTCATTCTCAGAAGGAGGTCAGGCTTTCTGTTCCTGAATAGATGTGAATTGTTATTGGTACTAGGCTGATTAGGAAGGCGGTTTTAACCGTATTTGTGATAATTGTAGGAGTGTTTTTGAGGTTGTCGGATAGGAGTGGGAATACAATAGGAGTGACGAGGGTTGCTAGGGTTAGAAGTATGAATGTGTTCAGGATTAGGGGTATATCCATTACTTTCACTTGGATTTGCACCAAGATAAGTGGCTCCTAAGACCATTGGATTACTATTATCCTTTGAAAGTAAGGGGACTGAGGTTTTATGCTCAGATACAAGAGTTAGCAGTTCTCGTTGGTTCAACCTCCCCTCGGCGAGTAAGAAGGTTTTAACTTCTGTTTTTAGAATCACAGTCTAATGTTTTGGTTGAAACTATACTTGCATATAGGGATGCCTGAGATTAGTTCGGGTTTGAGGATGAGCAGGAACATTGGGATTATGTGGCAGGCTATGAGGAGGTGTTCTCGTGTGGAGGAGTTTTGGATTGATGTAATGTGGGATGGGAGTGGGCCTCGTTGTGTTATTATGAGTATGTATAGCGTGTATGAGGCGGTAAGCAGGATTGCGGTTCCTGTCAGGATGATTGTGAAGGCAGATCAGTTGAAAAGTGCGACTACAATGGTTAGTTCTGCTATGAGGTTTGTTGTTGGGGGAAGGGCTATGTTTGTGAGGTTAGCTAGAAGTCATCAGATAGCTATTAGGGGTAGTATAGGCTGAAGTCCTCGTGTTAGTAATAGAATTCGGCTGTGAGTGCGTTCATAGTTGGTATTGGCCAGACAGAATAATATTGATGATGTGAGGCCGTGTGAGATTATCAAGATTATTGCTCCTGAGAATGCTCATTGGGTTTGGATTATGGTTGCGGCTACTACTAGGCCTATGTGGCTGACGGATGAGTAGGCAATTAGTGATTTTAGGTCAATTTGTCGTAGGCAGATGGCGCTAGTTATTAATGCACCTCATAGGGCGAGGGTAATAAAGGGGTAGTGAAGGTTGTTTAATGTTGGGTTTACTAGGATAGTGACTCGTATGATTCCGTACCCTCCGAGTTTAAGCAGTAGGGCAGCTAGAAGTATGGAACCAGCAATAGGGGCTTCTACGTGGGCTTTAGGTAGTCATAGGTGTAAGCCGTATAGTGGGGCTTTGACCATGAAAGCTAGGAGTAAGGCTAGGCTTGCAATCAGTCCTGATCAAGAGGTGTTTAGTGGGGGGTGTGAGAGTTTAAGTATTGGGAAGTATAGTGTGCCTATATGGTTTTGTAGGTGTAAGATGGCGATTAGCAGAGGTAGTGAGCTGGCAAGGGTGTAAAATAGGAGATAGATGCCAGCATTTAAGCGTTCTGGTTGGCTGCCTCATCGGGTGATGAGGATGAGGGTTGGGATTAGGGTGGCTTCGAATGCAATGTAGAAGAGTATCAGTTCTGAGGCCGAGAAGGCTAACAGGATGGATAGTTGGGCTAGAATGATCGTTGTAGCGAAGATTCGTTTGCGGATAGTAGGTTCTGGTTCTAGGTGGTTTTGGCTTGCTATGATTATAAGGGGGAGGAGTCAGCAGGAGAGGACTAATAAGGGGGAGGAGATTTGGTCGATAGAAGTTCAGGGGGTCAGGCTTTTGCTTGGGTAGTACGTAGGCGTAAGTCATTGGAGGCTGATGAAGGCAATTAATAGGCTGTATAGGGTGGTGTTGGTTCAGAGATATTTACGTGGGGAGAGGAAGGTGAGAGGTAGTAGTATAGCGGTTGGGATAATGATTTTTAGCATCGTAGGAGATTGAAGTTGTGTAGTAGGTCGGAGCCGTGGGTTCGGGTAGAGGCTACTAATAGAGCCAGCCCCGCGCCTGCTTCGCAGGCAGAGAAGGTTAATATGATAATGGGGAGAATAGTGGATGATGGTGCTTGCATTTGAATGGGTCATATAGCTAGGGCAATGTATATGGACAATATTATGCTTTCTAGGCATAGTAGGGCTGAGATCAGGTGGGTTCGGTGGAAGGCTAGGCCCAGGCTGCTTAGTGTGAAGGCTGAATAGAAGCTTAGGTGAAGGTAGGACATAAAGAAAGTTATAGGGTTTGAGCTATAATCTGTTGAGTCGAAATCAACTGTCTTGGTTAGACTAACTTTCTGTTATTCTGCTCATTCTAGTCCTCCTTGGATTCATTCATAGATTAGTCCCAGTGTAAGAAGAAGAATGAGTAGGGAGGTTCAGGCTAGGGTGATGATGGGGGATTGTAGTTGGGTGGCTCATGGCAGGGGTAGTAATAGGGCGATTTCTAGGTCGAATAGGAGGAACAGAATGGCGACAAGAAAGAAGCGAATGGAGAAGGGTAGTCGAGCCGATCCTAGAGGGTCGAATCCGCATTCGTATGGGGATAGTTTTTCTGAGTCGGGGTTTATTTGGGCTAGTCAAAAGTTTAGTGCGGTAAGGAGTATGCTTAGGGTGAATGAAAGGGTTAGTATGAATAGGATTATGTTTATTACTCTTCTCTGGATTTAAACCAGATTTTAAGGATTGGAAGTCGATTGTAATTAATATACTAGAAGAGTAGGATCCTCATCAGTAGATAGAGATGTAGAGGAATAATCATACGACGTCTACGAAGTGTCAGTATCAGGCTGCTGCCTCAAATCCGAAGTGGTGGGTGGGTGTGAAGTGGTATTTGATTAGGCGTAGGAGGCATACAAAGAGGAATGTAGAGCCAATAATTACGTGTAGGCCATGGAACCCAGTGGCAACGAAGAAGGTGGAACCATAAACCCCATCGGCGATGGAGAAAGGAGCTTCGTAGTATTCTATGGCTTGGAGGGCGGTGAAGTAGAATCCTAGTAGGACTGTTAGGGATAGGGCTTGAATTGCTTGTTTTCGTTTGGCCTCTGTGATGCTGTGGTGGGCTCATGTTACGGTGACTCCGGAAGCCAGGAGGATGGCAGTATTCAGAAGTGGTACTTCTATAGGGTTTAGGGGTTTGATTCCAACTGGGGGTCATTGTCCGCCTAGTTCTGGAGTAGGAGCCAGGCTTGAGTGGAAGAAGGCCCAGAAGAAGCCTAGGAAGAAAAAGGCTTCTGACGTGATGAATAGGGCTATTCCGTATCGTAGCCCTTTTTGAACGGTTGGGGTGTGGTGGCCTTGGAAGGTGCTTTCTCGTACGATGTCACGTCATCATTGGAACATGACTAAGGCGGTGGTGACAAGGCCGAGGATGAGGAGTCGAGGGGAGTTGTAGTGAAATCATATTGTCAGCCCTGAGGTGGTTAGTAGGGCGGCGGCTGCTCCGAAAATGGGTCATGGGCTTGGGTCTACTATGTGGTAAGAGTGTGCTTGGTGAGCCATTGTGGTGTTAGATGTTTTCTTGAAGGTAAAGGCTTAATAGAAGCACGAAGACGTAGGCTTGAATTATTGCTACTGCTACTTCCAGGATTGTTAGTAGGAACAGGACTAGTAAAGTTAGTAGGGAAACTACTGGTATCGTTGAGAATAGGGCTGTTGTGGCTGTGGAGATGAGTTGAATGAGTAGGTGGCCTGCTGTTAAGTTGGCTGTTAGCCGTACTCCTAGGGCTAGTGGGCGAATAAGTAGACTTGTTGTTTCGATTAAAATTAGGGCTGGGATTAGTGGGGTTGGGGTGCCTTCTGGGAGGAGGTGGCCTAGGGAAGCGGATGGTTGGTTTCGTAGGCCTGTTAGTAGAGTGGCAAGTCATAGGGGGAATGCTAGGGCTAGATTTATGGATAGTTGGGTGGTTGGGGTGAATGTGTATGGTAATAGACCTAGTAGATTGATTAATAGGAGGAAGATTATAAGGGACGTTAGGATTAGGGCTCACTTGTGTCCTTTTTTGTTTAGGGGTATTATTAGTTGTTTTGTGACTAGGTTGATGAATCAAAGTTGGAGTGTTGAGAGGCGATTGGTAATTCATCGGTTGTCTAGGGAGGGAAGAAGTAGGGCTGGGAATGTTATTGAGATGAGAATCAGTGGGATTCCTAGAAGTGATGGACTCGAGAATTGATCGAAGAAGCTTAGGTTCATGGTCAGGTTCAGGGGGTGGTGCTTGGGGCTACAGTGGACTTATGAGATGGGGGGTTTGTTGAAACAAATGATAGAAGTTTGGGTTGAATGATTATGGAGAAGGTTAGTCATGAAATGATTATAATAAAGAATCAGGGGTTAGGATTTAGTTGGGGCATGTCATTAAGGAGGGGGGAAACCCTCTTTCTTTAGCTTAAAAGGCTAATGCTGGTTCATAGCTTCTTAATGATTAGGATGATATTAGAGAAGATCAGTTTTCGAAGTTAGCGAGGGGAGTAGATTCTACTACGATTGGTATGAAGCTGTGGTTGGCTCCGCAGATTTCTGAGCATTGTCCGTAGAATACTCCAGGTCGGGAGGCAAGGAAAGAGGTTTGGTTGAGGCGCCCTGGGATTGCGTCGGTTTTTACGCCTAGGCTGGGGACGGCTCATGAGTGAAGTACGTCGTCTGCAGTGACGATTACTCGAATTGTGGAACTTATAGGGACAATAACACGGTGGTCTACTTCTAGTAGGCGGAAGTGCCCTAGGGGTAGGTCTGTTGTGGGGATTATGTAGGAATCAAATGTGAAGTCCTTGAGGTCAGTGTATTCGTATGATCAGTATCATTGGTGACCGATGGCTTTGAGGGTTAGGTCAGGTTCATTGATTTCGTCTATTATGTACAGGATTCGTAGGGAGGGTAGGGCGAGCATGACCAGCACTATGGCTGGTAGGATTGTTCAAACTAGCTCAATTTCTTGTGCGTTGACTGTACTTGATGATAGCTTTTCTGTAAGTATGAGGGTAAGCAGGTAAAGGACTAGGCTGCAAATTGCTAGGGCAACTATCAGAGCGTGGTCGTGGAATCCTATTAGTTCTTCTATAATAGGTGAAGCGGCGTCTTGGAAGTTAAGTTGTGAGTGGTTGGCCATTTAGATGGAGGTGTGCTGGGTTTTCACCTGCGATTTAGTCTTGACAAGGCTATGTAATTGTTTTACTAACACCTCTAATGAGAAAGAAGCATAAGTGGTCTATGCGGTTGGCTTGAAACCAACATATGGGGGTTCGACTCCTTCCTTTCTTGGACTTGGACGAAGGCTGGTTCTTCAAAGGTGTGGAATGGGGGTGGGCAGCCGTGGATTCATTCAACATTGGTGCTTGTTAGTTCTGGTTGTGTGGCTTTGCGTTTGGATGCAAAGGCTTCTCAGATGATAAATACTAGCATGATTACGGCTGTTAGGGAAATGAGGGATCCTACTGAGGAGATAGTGTTTCATAATGTGTAGGCATCAGGGTAGTCTGAGTATCGTCGTGGTATTCCGGCTAGGCCTAGGAAATGTTGGGGGAAGAAGGTTAGGTTTACGCCTACGAACATTACTCCAAAGTGTGTTTTGGCTCATGTTGAGTGCAGGGTGTACCCAGTGAATAGGGGGAATCAGTGTGTGAAGCCGGCCAGGATTGCGAATACTGCTCCTATTGATAGGACATAGTGGAAGTGGGCTACTACGTAGTAAGTATCGTGCAGGGCGATGTCTAGTGAGGAGTTTGCTAGAACGATCCCTGTCAGTCCTCCGATGGTGAATAGGAAGATGAATCCTAGGGCTCATAGTATTGGTGGGTCTCATTTGATTGTTCCTCCGTGTAGGGTGGCTAATCAACTAAATACTTTAATGCCTGTTGGAATGGCAATGATTATTGTAGCGGATGTGAAGTATGCTCGGGTATCAACGTCCATTCCTACTGTGAACATGTGGTGGGCTCAGACAATAAACCCTAAGAAACCGATAGATAGTATCGCTCATACTATTCCTATGTATCCAAATGGTTCTTTTTTTCCTGCGTAGTAGGTTACGACGTGCGAGATGATCCCAAATCCTGGCAGGATCAGGATGTATACTTCTGGGTGTCCGAAGAATCAGAATAGATGTTGGTATAGGACTGGGTCTCCTCCACCTGCAGGGTCGAAAAATGTAGTATTGAGGTTACGATCTGTAAGAAGTATTGTAATGCCTGCGGCTAGAACTGGTAGTGACAGGAGCAGGAGTACTGCGGTAATTAGTACAGATCAGACGAATAGAGGTGTTTGGTATTGTGAGAGGGCAGGGGGTTTTATGTTGATTGCTGTTGTGATAAAGTTGATTGCACCCAGGATGGATGAGATGCCGGCTAGGTGCAGGGAGAAGATTGCTAGGTCTACTGAGGCTCCGGCGTGGGCCAGGTTACCAGCTAGTGGTGGGTATACTGTTCAACCTGTACCTACTCCTGCTTCTACTGTGGAGGATGCTAGTAAGAGGAGAAAGGATGGAGGTAGTAGTCAGAAGCTTATATTGTTTATTCGTGGGAATGCTATGTCTGGTGCTCCGATTATTAAGGGAACTAGTCAGTTTCCAAATCCTCCAATTATAATTGGTATAACTATGAAGAAGATTATTACGAAGGCGTGGGCTGTGACGACTACGTTGTATACTTGGTCGTCTCCTAGGAGGGCTCCGGGTTGTCCTAGTTCTGCTCGAATGAGGAGACTTAGGGCGGTACCTACTATCCCAGCTCATGCGCCGAAGATTAGGTATAGAGTTCCGATATCTTTGTGGTTAGTTGAAAATAGTCATCGGGTAATGAATGTCATAGGTAAGATGGCTGAGTGTGTAAGCGTTAGGCTGTAGTCCTTTTTACAGAGGTTTAATTCCTCTTCTTATCGGCTCTGTAGTGAAGTTCATAGTGAGTTGCAAGCTCATTGATGTGCATTAATTGTGTACCGGGGCCTTAGGCAGAAGCCTGTTGGTTTGGGCATATAGCTGTTAACTATAATATTATGGGATCGAAGCCCATCTGTCTAGGGAGACATAATAAGGTCCTAGCTTAATTAAAGTATCTGAGTTGCATTCAGGGGATGCAGGGTAATATCCTGCGGACTTTAGCAGAAACTAAGAGAGTTTCACTCTTGTTTAAGGCTTTGAAGGCCTTCGGTTTAGGTAATCCTAAGTTTCTTAGATGATGGTGAGGATCATGGGGGAGATGGGGAGAAGAATGATGGACATAGTAGCTAGGATAGCGATTAGGATATTAGTTGGTTTGCTAGTATGTCATAGTTTTATATGGTTTGTGGTGTGTGGGGGAAGTGTAATTGTTGTACAGTATGCTAGGCGTAAATAGAAGAACAGTCCTAGTAAGGAGAGAAGGGAAAGGATTGTTGCTGTCGGGGCTATGTCTTGTTTAGTTAGCTCTTGAATAATGAGTCATTTAGGTAGGAATCCTGTTAGTGGGGGAAGTCCTGCAAGTGAGAGCAGAGTTAGGAGGAGTATTGCGTTTAATGAGGGTACTTTGGTCCATGCCGTTATCAGGGTGGATAGTTTTAAGACTTTGATTGAATTTAGGGCGAGGAACACTGTTGCAGTTATTAGGGTGTATAGGTAGAAGTTGAGTAGGGTGAGTTTTGGGTTGTAGACGATGATGATTGCTATTCAGCCTAGGTGGGAGATGGAGGAGAAGGCTAGAATTTTTCGGATTTGTGTCTGGTTAAGGCCCATTCATCCTCCTAGAGCTGCCGAAAGGATAGCCATGGTGGTTAGGAGGGTGGTGTTTAAGGAGGGTGAGGTTATGTAGAGTAGTGTAATTGGTGGAAGTTTTATGGCAGTGGACAGCAGGAGTCCTGTGGTAAGGGGGGAGCCTTGAAGTACTTCCGGGAATCAGAAGTGGAATGGTACTAGTCCTAGTTTTATTGCAATTGCTGAAGTTAGGATTAAGCATGAGATTGGGTGTGTGAGCTGGGTGATGTCTCATTGTCCCGTGTGTCATGCATTAGTCATACTGGAAAATAGGACTAGGGTGGAGGCGGCTGCTTGTACTAGGAAATATTTAGTGGCAGCCTCAATGGCTCGAGGGTGGTGAGATTTTGAGATTAGAGGTAGGATGGCAAGTGTGTTGATTTCAAGACCTGTTCAGGCCATGATTCAGTGGTTGCTTGATATTGTGATGGTTGTTCCCAGGAATAAGCTAAAGATAAATACTAGTTTTGCTTGGGGGTTTATTAGTAGGGGAAGGAGTTGAACCATCATTTTCGGGGTATGGGCCCGATAGCTTGTTTAGCTGACCCTACTAGAAAGTAATATAAAGGAAGTATGGAGGATTTTGATTCCTCTAGTGCAGGTTCGATTCCTGCTTTTCTAAGGGCTAAGGAAATGAGAGGGCTGGTATACCTCTATGTTCACTTTATCATAGTGACCCTTAGTGTTCAGGCACATTTCCAGGACCCTTAGATAAGGCGGTAGGCCCGCGTAGCAGATCGGTATGCTGGTGTGTCAGAGGCATAGGGCTAGTGTGAGTGGTAGGAAGTTTTTTCATAGTAGGTGTATTAGCTGGTCGTATCGGAATCGGGGGTAGGAGGCACGGACTCATAGGAACCCTGCTGATAGAAGCAGTGCTTTTGTAGCCAATACAATGGGGAATAGCTCTTGGGGTGGATTTAGGAAGCTGGGATTAAAGAACAGGATGGCGGTTAGTGTATTTATGAGTATGATGTTGGCGTATTCAGCTAAGAAGAAAAGGGCGAAGGGGCCTGCTGCATATTCTACGTTGAACCCGGAGACTAGTTCTGATTCGCCTTCTGTTAGGTCGAATGGGGCGCGGTTAGTTTCGGCGAGTGTAGACACATATCATATTATGGCTAGAGGTCAGCAGGAGAAGATTAGGTAGAGGGGTTCTTGGGTAACTGCGAGGGTACCAAGGGTGTAGTTTCCGCTTAAAAGGATCACAGATAGTAGGATGATTGCTAAGGTTACTTCGTAGGAGATTGTTTGGGCTACAGCCCGTAGTGCTCCGATCAGGGCATATTTTGAGTTGGAAGCTCACCCTGATCACAGGATTGAGTATACTGCTAGGCTTGATATGGCTAGCAGGAATAGTAGGCCTAAGTTTAGGTCTGCTAGGGAGAATGGAAGGGGGAGTGGGGTTCAAACGGAGATTGCTAGTAGGAGGGCCAGCATTGGGGTTATGAGAAACATGATTGGGGAGGAGGTTGAAGGTCGGATGGGCTCTTTGATGAATAGTTTTACCCCATCGGCTAGGGGTTGCAGGAGTCCGAATGGGCCTACGACATTTGGGCCCTTTCGGCCTTGTATGTAGCTTAGGATTTTGCGTTCTACCAGTGTGAGAAAGGCTACTGCGATTAGGATGGGTAGGGCGTAGGAGAGGGCTATGATGAAATTAATTAGGAGGGGATAGTTTGTCATGTTATTATGTTGGTTTGGGTTAAGCTAGGGAGAGGATTTGAACCTCTGAGTTAAAGGACTTAAGCCTTTTGCATTTTCCGAGCTCTGCCACGCTAGCTAATCCTTTTCTTGGACGTGGTGTGGTGTGATAGCTTTTTGTGATTTAGTTGGTTTCATCACTTAAGGCGAAGGCTTGCTTGGAGTATTGGCCTTACTTTTCCTATCCTTTCGTACTGGGAAGAGTTCATCATAGATAGAAACCGACCTGGATTACTCCGGTCTGAACTCAGATCACGTAGGACTGTTAATCGTTGAACAAACGAACCCTTAGTAGCGGCTGCACCACTAGGATGTCCTGATCCAACATCGAGGTCGTAAACCTCCTCGTCGATACGGACTCTCGGAGGAGATTGCGCTGTTATCCCTGGGGTAGCTTGGTCCATTGGTCAATTATATTGGGTCTGGGTGCTATTAGCACGTTGAGGGGTTGCTCTCAGTTTAGAGGTGTGGTCTAATTTTTGGAGGATTTGTTTTTCTCCAAGGTCGCCCCAACCGAAAAACGCGAACCAGTAGCTTATGTGATAGTGGACCCGGTGGGTTAGTATGTATTGTAAGGTGGTTGCTGATTTTAAAGTTCCACAGGGTCTTCTCGTCTTATGTGGTTATCCCTGCTTTTGTACAGGGGGATCAATTTCACCGATTGCCTGTAAGAGACAGTTAAGACCTCGTTTAGCCATTCATACTAGTCTCGATTTATGGGACAATTGATTGCGCTACCTTTGCACGGTTAGGATACCGCGGCCGTTGAACGTGAGTCACCGGGCAGGCATCACCTTCAATACTTGTTTTTGGTTTGCTGAAGGCTATGTTTTTGGTAAACAGTCGGGCCTTGACGGTTTGCCTAGTTCCTTTTACAGGTTTTAATCTTTCTTAATAGACGCTCCTCTGTCGGGTTAACAAGATACGTAATACTCTGCTTGTTTGATTAGTCGTATATTGGTGGTTTGTTAATAATGTATGGATGTAAGCTTGCGTCGTAGAGGGAGGACCCTGGTTACTCATTCTAGCATTAATTCTCCTATTTGAATATAGGTTGGCCTGTTAATGATGAGGGAGTCGCAAGGTTTTTATATTTTTAGGGTACTGAGCTTTAACGCACTCTTTGTTGATGGCTGCTTGAGGGCCCACAGTAAGGTTTGGGTTTATGATGCTTATCCGCTCGTGGAGATTGTATTCTTTTTTAAAGGAGCTGTCCCTCCTTTAAATTGCCCTTAATTCGCTTCATTAGGGTTTGTTAGTTTTCCTTGGAGAAGAATTAAGAGTGAACTTAGATTCGTTTCACAGGCAACCAGCTATCACCCAGCTCGGTTGGCTTTTCACCTCTACTAACAAGTCATCCCACTCTTTTGCTACAGAGACGGGTTCGCTCAATAATAGCTGCTCGTAAGTAGCTCGCTTGGGTTTCGGGGTGGCAAACTTAAATTCATTTTGCTTGGTTTTTCTTGCTAGACCATGATGCAAAAGGTACAAGGGTTGATCTTTGCTGTTTATAGCTTGTCTTTTTCACTGCTATTTCATCTTTCCCTTACGGTACGTGGTCTCTATAGCTCCAATGGTGTCTTTTCTATCGCCTATACTGGGACTAGTAAATGCTTTAGTTGAGTGTGGGGGAAGTAGCTTTGTTATTCCAGGTCATGTCGATTGGGCTAGAGTTTGGCATCAAGACGACTTGTGGTTGGCAAGTATCTTTCAGGTGTAAGCTGAATGCTTTTGTTTAAGCTACGTCTTGGTGTTCTAAGTGCACCTTCCGGTACACTTACCTTGTTACGACTTACCTCATCTTTGGCTGAGTGGCTTATTAATTTATGGGGGGGGGGGGGGCGCCTGCGAGGAGGGTGACGGGCGGTATGTACGTGCCCCAGAGCCGGCTTAAAGAGGGCTCGATTGTCCCACTTTACTGCTAAATCCGCCTTCTAGAGACCGTTTCATGTCTCTTTGCCGTTATGTTCTAATTTAGAAAATGTAGCCCATTGCTTCCATTCCATGGGCTATACCTTGACCTGTCTTATTAGCGTGGTGGGGCTGTTGCGCTCACTGTTGGGCTTTCAGGGGAGGTGGGCTGGCGACGGCGGTATGTAGGCTGTTTTGGCAAGGAATGGTCAGGTATATCGTGGATCATCGATTACAGAACAGGCTCCTCTAGGTGGGTTTGGGACACCGCCAAGTCCTTAGAGTTTTAAGCGTTAGTGCTCGTAGTTCTCGGGCGGATGCTTTGGTAGGGTTAAGCATCAAGATTTAGGGCCAGGCATAGTGGGGTATCTAATCCCAGTTTGGGCCCTGGCTTTCGTGGGTTTCAATTAGTCGTTGTCCTAAGATCTTCTTTATAAGGAGGCCTTATTGGCATCTTGGGCTTTTGACAGCTCAGTTGCTTTTTAATCTTAGTTACTTGGATAGCATGTGACCACGCTTTACGCCGTTATAAAGTTAATTTGGGTCTCCTGTCTGACCGCGGTGGCTGGCACAGGATTTACCGACCCTAAATTTGCTATGGCTAAGTCAAGTTTACACTCATTGCTTAATGTTAACTACTGCTGAGTACCCGTGGGGGTGTGGCAATTGCGAGGCGTTTTGGGCTACGGTGATGGTGAGCCTGATACCCGCTCCTATCTACCTGTGTTAGGGTGTCCAGGGCGTCTACACTGGCACGCAGATACTTGCATGTATATACCTAGCAAAAACTAACAGTAAGGTTAGGACTAAGTCTTTTGTCCTTGGGTGTTGTGTGGCAGCCATCTTGACGTCTTCAGTGTCATGCTTTTTATAAGCTACAAGGAC